TTCATACTATGATCATAGTATGAGGGCGGTTGGGCAAGTCGGCCCCCATCGTCTAGTGGTTTAGGACATCTCTCTTTCAAGGAGGCAGCGGGGATTCGAATTCCCCTGGGGGTAGGGTACTACGAAAGGAAGTTGATCATGGATTACCAATAAGCCTAAAGTGGATTCTTCCTGGGTCGATGCCCGAGCGGTTAATGGGGACGGACTGTAAATTCGTTGGCAATATGTCTACGCTGGTTCAAATCCAGCTCGGCCCAATAATTCGCCAATCTACCATGAGATGGTATAACCCCCTTGTCCTTCCGAAATACCCCATACGAAATACGAAGATAAAAAAAGAATCAAATTTTCTGCTAGATCCCTTATTTCCCTGGGATTGTAGTTCAATTGGTCAGAGCACCGCCCTGTCAAGGCGGAAGCTGCGGGTTCGAGCCCCGTCAGTCCCGACGGATCCAATAAATACATCAATTAATTTCTCCCTTTCTATGAAAGGATGTCAGGGGGCAGAATTCAATTTCCAAAACAAAGGGGCTTTTTTTCTTTCCTATTTTTCCATTTTTTTTTAAGGTCCCATCGAAGAAATAACAAACCCTAAAATAGTGATATTAGATTTTTTATACCGGCCTCATCTTTATCAAACTTCTTTGTCTTCGTCTTCCAAAAAATCACAAGGAGTTTAGAACTTAACTCTTTTTTTTTCCATTTCGCTTTTCTTGTTTGTTTGGGTTTGTAACTATGTGACTAATCGAAGTGGAAGGGCAATCTGATGATACTTCATCAGATGATTGTACAAGGAAGACGTAAGGTAGGTTATAGAAAAAAGAAGGGAAACAAATGATAAATAAAGGAATTTTGGATTGATTGGGTCAGGAATCCAAGTTTGGATTCGGTATGGATAAAAGAACTTCCTGTGTTATACTATTCAAGTCTCGACGACGAATTGATTTGATAACTCAGATATTGTTATTCATGATATTGATCCGATTCAAGATCGTCGAGAGGTAATTCATTCATTGAATTTACAGGCGAAAGATTTATCATCTCTATGGGATTAAATCCCGAGTTATTGCGAAGTAAAAAAACCGATGAGATTATGGAAGTAAATATTCTTGCATTTATTGCTACTGCACTATTCATTCTAGTTCCTACCGCTTTTCTACTTATCATTTACGTAAAAACAGTCAGTCAAAATGATTAATTCAATTAAATTTTCAAATGAATTTGAATGAAACTTTCCTTCTGAGTTCTTATCAAAAATGGACGAAGTAAAATGAAAAGGATTCCAATTTCGCGTCTTAAATGAAATGAGCGGACTATAATCGGCAGTATTTTATGAATTCGATAGTATGGTAAGAAAGAAAGATTCATCTATTTCTTTCTTACCATACTATCTATCTTTTAGTCTATAAAGTTCTACTCTAGAATAAAGATAGAGGCTTCATTTTATATAGATCAATCTACAATATTCTCTTCATATATGTGTATATCAATTCCCTATATTGTATGGAATTGACATAGCACCCAATTCTATTTATTTGCTACATCTACTTGTTCCGATCAATTTGAAATAATCGTCTGAACTCTTATCTTATGATTCTAATTATGATTCGAATTACTAGATTTTTTATGATTTCCAATCTGAATATCGGTATTTATGGAAAGAATCAATGATTGAAAAACGATATGGGCATATAGATTACTAAAATCGCGTAGTAATCTTTTTTTTAGTATTCCGAAGAAATAATTGATTTAACTATTGACAGGAGGCCCACGGGCACTTCTTCGGATTTCGAAAAGGAAGAGTAAACCTCACCGATTTTTAACGCCCGAACCATGATATGAAATAAGTCGATAAAGCAAAAATCTCCTTTATAAAATTAGAAACCCAGCGGTAAATGCGCAATATGTGACTCGTCCAAGGCAAGATCTTATTATTGCATAGTCTCTCGTTAGACAACCACTATGCCTATATCATTTCTCATAGAAAGTGCGTATACACTTAACAAAACGACTTCTTCTTTGAAGAGTAAAGAGGGATCGAAAAAAGGTCCGGTCTTCCTCAGTATCCATCTAATCTATAAGGATAGTAAGAGCCCCTTAATTGAAATAGAAAATTTCAGAAGAATTAGATTGGAAAAAATTTCCAATCATCTGGATCCCTTTCCTTTCGAAATACAAACATGGGAATCATTGAAATATTTCTTTGATTGAAAGAGTATGATTCCTATCATACATTACTCCATAGGACTCCAATGGAATTGGAAATTCAGATATTTTGATTTTAAATAGTTCAAAACGCGTTGCAGAACGATCTATAAAACAATTGATACAGTTTGATTCCTCAACTCAATTAGTAGTACTTCTAAAGTCCACTTCTTCCCCACACTACGAGTGAAAGGGAAAATGTAAAGACTACCATTAAAGCAGCCCAAGCGAGACTTACTATATCCATGTGAGTTATGTCCCCTATCTTTATAAATAGGAAAGAATTATTCCATTA